CATGAAGGTTTAATTACTGAATCGCTTCCCAACGGCATGTTCCGAGTTCGTTTAGATAATGAAGATATTATTCTAGGTCATGTTTCGGGAAAGATCCGACGTAGTTTTATACGGATACTGCCAGGAGATAGAGTCAAAATTGAAGTAAGTCGTTATGATTCAACTAGAGGTCGTATAATTTATCGACTCCGCAACAAAGATTCGAAAGATTAGGTGTTTTTTCAACTTCACTATTTATAATTTATTTCGTAGGAATACGATTTGAAATTGAAAATTTCAAGAAACTTATTTTCTTCCAAGAAGTGGATTCAAAATTAAAGTAAGGAGTGACAAATATGAAAATAAGAGCTTCCGTTCGTAAAATTTGTGAAAAATGTCGACTAATCCGTCGTCGGGGACGAATTATAGTAATTTGTTCCAACCCAAGACATAAACAAAGACAAGGCTAATCAGACTCGTTAAAGACCTGATATACAAATAGGGGATCTGTTTTGACCTGAAATGGATATATCCATATATCTCTGACTCAAATTTATGAGATGATAAAATATGGCAAAAGCTATACCGAAAAAGGGTTCACGTGGACGTATTGGTTCACGTAAGAGTACACGTAAAATACCAAAGGGGGTTATTCATATTCAAGCAAGTTTCAATAATACCATTGTGACTGTTACAGATGTACGGGGGCGTGTGGTTTCTTGGTCCTCCGCCGGTACTTGTGGCTTCCGAGGTACAAGAAGAGGGACGCCATTTGCTGCTCAAACCGCAGCGGCAAATGCTATTCGTGCAGTAGTAGATCAAGGTATGCAACGAGCAGAAGTCATGATTAAAGGTCCCGGTCTCGGAAGAGACGCAGCATTACGAGCTATTCGCAGAAGTGGTATACTATTAACTTTCGTACGGGATGTAACTCCTATGCCACATAATGGCTGTAGACCCCCGAAGAAACGGCGTGTGTAGAAATCAAAATAGAAGATATTTCACTAGCAAGAGAAACAAGAGAAATAAATGATTCAATGATCTGATCAAATAATATTATTATGGTTCGAGAGAAAATAGCAGTATCTACTCGGACACTACAGTGGAAGTGTGTTGAATCAGCAGCAGACAGTAAGCGTCTTTTTTATGGGCGCTTTATTCTGTCTCCGCTTATGAAAGGTCAAGCAGACACAATAGGCATTGCGATGCGAAGAGCTTTGCTTGGAGAAATCGAAGGAACATGTATCACACGCGCAAAATCTGAGAAAATATCTCACGAATATTCTACCATAATGGGTATTCAAGAATCAGTACATGAAATTTTAATGAATTTGAAAGAAATCGTATTGAGAAGTAATCTCTATGGAACTTGTGAGGCGTCTATTTGTGTCAGGGGCCCTGGATATGTAACTGCTCAAGATATCCTCTTACCGCCTTATGTAGAAATCGTCGATAATACACAGCATATAGCTTGCTTGACAGAACCCATAGAGTTGGTTATTGGATTACAAATAGAGAAGAATCGCGGATATCTTATAAAAGCGCCAAATACCTTTCAAGATGGAAGTTATCCTATAGATCCAGTATTCATGCCTGTTCGAAATGCGAATCATAGTATTCATTCTTATGAAAATGGTAACAAAGAAATACTATTTCTCGAAATATGGACAAATGGAAGTTTAACTCCTAAAGAAGCACTTCACGAAGCCTCCCGGAATTTGATTGATTTATTGATTCCATTTTTACATACCAATGAAGAAAATTTAAATTTAGAGGACAATCAACACATGGTTCCTTTACCCCCTTTTACCTTTTATGATAAATTGGCTAAACTAACAAAAAATAAAAAAAGAATGGCGTTGAAATCGATTTTTATTGACCAATCAGAATTACCTCCCAGGATCTATAATTGCCTCAAAAGGTCGAATATATATACATTATTGGACCTTTTGAATAACAGCCAAGAAGATCTTATGAAAATGGAGCATTTTCGCATAGAAGATGTCAAACAAATTTTAGGGATTCTAGAAAAAAATTTCGTAATTGATTTACCGAAAAATAAGTTTTAAATCCATTGGATTTTTTTTATTATTAAAAAAAAAAAAAAGGCCGAAAATAGGTTTTGAATCTTTAGGACAATTCATATATTCGGAATCGGCATAGATTCATAAGTTAATTGAATAGATGTATCTAGGGAGAATTCACTTTGAAGCGACCGTTCCCTAGATACATACGTCGTGATATTTTATTTCACAATTGAATCAAATTAAAAAAGACCTAAAGTTAGGGATTTATCAATAGGTAATGTTGCACCAATACCCAACCAAAGGGCCACTGCGGTACCAATCAAAAATACGGTTGTCGCTACTGGACGACGAAATGGATTTTGGAATTTATTAACATTCTCTAAAAAGGGTACTGTTAATAATCCCGCGGGTACTGAAGCCATTAAAAGAACACCCAATAATTTATTGGGTACTGTACGAAGTATTTGAAATACGGGAAAGAAATACCATTCCGG